TTTCTACCGAGCTAAAACAAGATGTCGATGTCTATAGTAAACCAAAGTCATCATTTAATACTTATTTTGCTTCAATCTCGACTATACAAAACAAACAAAAAATTGAAGATTTAGTTACGATTAGAAATACACTTTTTTGTCTTTATCCATAGGCCCTTTACTCATACTCATTCAATTGGAAGTATTAATCCAATAAAAAAAAAATTATGTTTCGTAATCTCATAATCCAATTTTTCAATTTATAATTGACTCTTGAATACAAATCACGAGAATATATATTCTTCCTCGAATTTTTCATTGAGAGGTAAAGGATTTAATCCTTTTTAGAAATAAAGTTTTTGATCGGAATATGCGCCGACGGATCCCTTAACTATTTGCAGTAGGGTTAATAGAACGAATCGCACTTTTACCACTAAACTATACCCGCTATGCTGCGATTATTGTATATAAACAAGCTTTTTGTCGAGTAAGAGAATCAATAGGGTCATAAAAAAAAAAAAAAAGAATTATGAAAATTAGGGCGTTGATGTATTGTATTTCCTCATGCAACCTAATGAGGATTAGGAAAAGAAGACTCGTTGCATTGATTCTATATTAGAAGAATGGAAAAATTCCAATAACAAGTATTTTTGAATCAAATAAAATAACTTTTTTTATCTTATCTAATTTGTTGCAACAAAAAATAAAAAATGGCCCGTGACACGGGCCAGGACGTGGAAATAAAAAAAGACTTTTCGGACGAAATGAAAAAAAAAAGAATAGATTAAAAATATATATATATATATAATTCTAATCTTAATAATTAGAATAATTAATAGAATAATAATTAAATATAGAATAGTATAGAATAGTAATTAAATAGTAAATTACTATAATACTAATTAGAATACTAATATATTAAGAGTAATATAAGAAGTATTATACTAATAATATAGTAATAAAAAAGATAAAAAAAAAAAAAAAGTATATGAAGAAGGACTTTTTTTTCAAGCCCTACTTGTTGTGTATTGTTGTGTAATGTAAGATAGTAATTATCTTTTCTCAATTGGGAGAGATGGCTGAGTGGACTAAAGCGTCGGATTGCTAATCCGTTGTACGAGTTATTCGTACCGAGGGTTCGAATCCCTCTCTTTCCGGTTCCGTTGATGACTTCGTATTTTTTTTTCAAATCTTTTTCTTTATTTATTTTTTTTTTTATTTTATATATAATAGTTAAAGATGTAGAATAGATAAAATTCTAAGAACATTTAATAAAAATCAAGCAAGGAAAAAGCCTTATTTTTTTTTTATTCTTCACGTCCAGGATTACGCCCTGGATCATTAGATAAAAATCCAAAGATGAAAAGGGAAACAAAGAATATTACTACTGTGTAAACAAAGAGTTTGAGAGTAAGCATTAGACAATCTCCAAGATCTTTTTTTTTGTTTGGAAAAAAAGAAAATAGATTCTCTATATTTATACCATATATCCCATTTTGACACCAAGAAATGAAGTGGTTTCTAGAACTTTTTCGAAATAGAAAAGCATTTTTCTAAATTCATTTGTAATAAGATGTAATAAGAGTCGAGTCTTGTGTGCCAAAAATTTGCTTTTATACCGAAAATTCCATATTTCGGGTGGATCTAACCGAATAGGTTTCTTTTAATAGAATGGAAAAAAGTTCAGAATGAGGAGATGGGGTAGGTAATCCAGATTTTTCACGTTTATACAATAACTTCAATGTTTGAATCAAGGGCCTAGACTATAAAGAACTAGAAAGAACTAGAAGACTTATCTGATCTTATCAATTAGTAGAATTTTTTCTCTTGAATAACTCATGAATTATTAATTATTCTAGGATAGTATTCAAAATTTCATCGAAAACTTACAGCAGCTTGCCAAACAAAGGCTAATAGAAAAAAGAACAGAGGGATTACTGGCATAATATCTACGATTGGATTCAAAAAAGCGTAGGCTTCAGGCAATTTTGTGAAGAAAAAACTGCTTGAATAAAGGGCAAAATTAAGACAGATACAAATCAAATTTAAAATATTAAGCATAACAAACATTTTGTTCTTGAAGATAATTGTATTTTGACTGAGTTATTAATATTCATATAAAAATGGATATAAATTAATATAAAATAGAGTTTAAGGTAGACAAAAAACTTTAAACTCAGCCAATCAAAAATCCTTCAATTATCAGCTAAAAAAAGAATAAAAGAAATCATATTTTCATACAATATCTTAATGGAATTCTATATTATGATCAATAAATTCAGTTTAATTCTATATCTACACATATCAAAATACGAATAACAAGCTAATCTAGTTCATAGATATTTTGGGGGGTAGGAATTGACAAAGAACCAATACCAATATTAGTTTTATTAGTTTTGAATCAAATATAGAAATGGGGCGTGGCCAAGCGGTAAGGCAACGGGTTTTGATCCCGCCATTCGGAGGTTCGAATCCTTCCGTCCCAGAGCCTATATTCTTTTCTATATCAAAATTATAGATATTAAAATAAAGATTGTTTTTTTGAACAACCTAATATCTTCCGTACTTGAAGAAGTGTGAGATTGATGACTCGGTCCTATCGAGCCACTTGAAGATGAAGATTCGAAGAGAACTACTTATTTCTTCGTCTTATCTTGTCTTATCTTATTGGTTTGCTAATATTTATATTGGAAATCAAAAAATATTTATATGATTCAATAAAATAAGGGGTTAATTTGAATTAATTCTTTTGTTTTTTTCATTGGATATTTTTTTATTAACACCATATTGACAACAGTGTATCAAATAAATATAATCCGATCTGGGTAATTAGATCTTATCTGTAGATTGATTTATATCTATTCCAGCGGTTTGGTTTTTCATTCCAATGAAATGATAGGTTTATTAGATTTTGAAATGATAGGTTTATTGGATTTGCTGTGATATAAAAGTCTTTTTTTTTTTTATTTTCAATTTTAAATAGTAAATAGAAGAATAGATAGCATAAGAAACAAGAGATAATCTATCAATTTTGACTTTATTTAACTTTATCTATTTTTTTATCCGAATCAATTCGAAATTTTATAAATTTTTCTATTTCATTTCGTGTTCATTTCTTGTTAGTTTAATGTTTTGATTGTGTCGTACGATTCAATCTTTTTATTAATTCTTTTTGATTTCTTTTGATTTTTGATTTTGATTCTATCTACATAACCTAATTATTTTATCCTAATTATTTTATTTATATTTGGGATTGGGGTTGCTAACTCAATGGTAGAGTACTCGGCTTTTAAGTGCGGCTAACAGCTTTTACACATTTGTACGAAGAAAGAGATTCGTCCATACCAGCGGTATTATTTGTAAGACCACGACTGATCCTGAAAGGAATGAATGGAAAAAACAGCATGTCGTATCAATGGAGAATTCAGAGAATATTTGATTCTTACCGGATCCGCTCCAAACAAACTTTGTTTGAATTCTTGGTGCATAACATAAAAACAAATCAATTCAAATTCAAAGTTGGGATTTGGTCGAGTTAATAAATGGACAGAGCTCTGCGGCTCCAATTATAGGTAAATAAAAAAGCAACGAGCTCCCGTTCTTAATTTGAATGATTTTCCGATCTAATTAGACGTTAAAAATAGATTAGTGCCTGGTGCGGGAAAAGCTTTTTCTTGAGTGTATTTTCGATTTTTTTAATGAGTCCTAACTATTAGCTATTCTCCACTATGAAGGGAAATTGAATGTGTAGAAGAAAAAGTATATTGATAAAGCAATTTTTTTTTCCAAAATCAAAAAAGAGTGATTGACTTGAAAAAGTAAAGGATTTCTAGTCACCTATTACCCTATAATGAACATAAACCAATTAGAAAGGAACATAAACCAATTAGATGAAAAAAAGAGAGGATTAGAGGGTCCGCTGGTGAGTTTAACTATTTCCGAGGTATCTATTCTTTTTATATTATACTATTTTGTTTTTATGGTATCGCACTATGTATCATTTAATAACCCAATAAACCCCCTATCTTTGCTTCAATCAAATCGAATTAAAAATGAAAATAGAGAAATCTCAAAGAAATTTAGAAATAGATAGATCTCGAAAAAATAACTTCCTATACCCACTTATTTTTCGGGAGTATATTTATACATTTGCTCATGATCGTGACTTAAATAGATCCATTTTGTTAGAAAATGTGGGTTATGACAATAAATATAGTTTACTAATCGTAAAGCGTTTAATTACTCGAATGTATCAACAGAATCATTTGAGTATTTCCGCTAATGATTCTAACCAAAATACATTTTTTAGGTATAACAAAAATTTGTATTTTCAAATGATATCGGAGGGATTTGCAGTTATTGTGGAAATTCCATTTTCCTTACGATTAGTATCCTCTTTAGAAAGATCAGAAATAGTAAAATCTCATAATTTACGATCAATTCATTCAATATTTCCTTTTTTAGAGGGCAAATTTCCACATTTAAATTATGTGTCAAATGGACTAATACCCTACCCCATCCATCTAGAAAAATTGGTTCAAATCCTTCGCTATTGGGTGAAAGATCCCTCCTCTTTGCATTTATTACGACTCTTTCTTCACGAGTATTGGAATTTGAACAGTCGTATTATTCCAAAGAAATCTATTTCTTTTTTTGCAAAAAAGACTCCAAGATTCTTCTTGTTCTTATATAATTCTCATGTATATGAATACGAGTCCGTTTTCTTTTTTCTTTGTAATCAATCCTTTCATTTCCGATTAACATTTTCTCAGGTCTTTCTTGAGCGAATATATTTCTATGGAAAAATAGAACATTTTGTAGAAGTCTTTACTAAGGATTGGGGGGACAGCCTATGCTTGCTCAAGGATCCTTTCATACATTATCTTAGATATCAAGGAAAATCCATTTTTGTCTCAAAGGATACGCCTCTTCTGATGAAAAAATGGAAATATTACCTTGTCAATTTATGTCAATGTCATTTTGATGTGTGCTTTCAACCCCCCAGGATCCATATAAACCCA